AAATAGAAAATAAAACTAGTTAGATATAGATAAATTAGATATCTAAAGAGAAATCTAAATTCAATTCCATATTCATATAATATTCATATATATGAAATATGAAAAGAAAAGATCAATGAAATTAGAATTTGAAATGAAAAAAAAAAAGAAGAATGAATATCGACCGTTCCACTATTCAAAACTACACTGTAAAAATGAAGGAGGAGGAAAGACATATATATATATGTGGTATATATCTATCCATATTGAATTGCGGATAGATCAATGATAAAATCATTTTAGATTGAAAAAATAGGGTTTATAGATGAAATGATATAATATAGAATAGAGGAAAAAAGAAAATAACAGCATACACTTTTTCAATATAGGAATCATTACCTAATGAATTCAATAGTGCCAAGATAAATGAAAGAGGTGGATGGAATTACAACTGGATCCTTGCCTCAAAGGCTCAAAGGAAAGGGGGATATGGCGAAATTGGTAGACGCTACGGACTTGATTGGATTGAGCCTTGGTATGGAAACCTGCTAAGTGGTAACTTCCAAATTCAGAGAAACCCTGGAACTAAAAAAGGGCAATCCTGAGCCAAATCTTTGTTTCGAGAGAAAAAACGATGGAAAATGAGAATAAAAAGGGGATAGGTGCAGAGACTCAATGGAAGCTGTTCTAACGAATGAAATTGATTATGTTACGTTAGTAGCTAAAAGACTTCTATCGAAATGACAGAAAGGATACGTCTTATATACCTAAAACGTACGTATACATACTGACATAGCAAATGATTAATCACAACCCAAATCTTATATCGAATTCTATTCTGTATCTCTATATATTTAGATATGAAATATGAAAATATAAATCTTCTCTTTCTTTCTATTATCTATTAATATTATATTATTATAGTATTAATATGAGTAATATAATAGTATGAGATAAGGATCTATAAGAAACCCTATATTTCTATTCTTTTTTAATTAGAATGATAGAGATCAAAAAGGTATATGAAAAATTGAAGAGTTATTGTGAATCAATTCCAATTGAAGTTGAAAAAAGAATAGAATTCAAAGATTCAATGATCAAATTATTCATTCCAGAATTTTTGATAGATCCTTTGAAATTTAATCGGACGAGAATAAAGAGAGAGTCCCATTTTACATGTCAATACCGACAACAATGAAATTTATAGTAAGAGGAAAATCCGTCGAATTTTTAAATCGTGAGGGTTCAAGTCCCTCTATCCCCAATAAAAAGTCCATTTTACTTCCTCGCTCTTTATTTATCCTCATCCTCTTTATTCATTTTTTTTTCATCAGTAACTCAGTTTAAACAAAATGAAATATCTTTTTCATTTTATTCACTCTGTTCTTTCACAAATGGATCCAAATATAAATCCTCGTATCTTTTTCCAATCCAATCTCATTTGTTTTGTATAATAGGATATGAAGATATATGTTCAAGGAATCTCCGTTATTGAATCATTCATAGTCTATATCTTTTTCCTTACATTTACAAAAAAAGTCTTCTTTTTGAAGATCCAAGAATTTCAGGGGCTAGAGCCAATTTGTTAAGATTTTCTTTTTTAGTTCTTTTCATTGACATAGATAGAAGTACTCTGCTAGGATGATGCACGGGAAATGGTCGGGATAGCTCAGTTGGTAGAGCAGAGGACTGAAAATCCTCGTGTCACCAGTTCAAATCTGGTTCCTGACACGTGAATAATGTATCGGATAGATCTTTCTTAATACCTCATACAAATGAAATTAATTCATTAAGATGGATCGGGATAGATATTCTTTACTTTCTTTTTCATTTTTTCTCTCTTTTTTTTTTTATTTTAGTCCCTCCGCAATACGAATGAAAGTCCAGTTACTTTTTTTGTGTTTCCTCTAGAAGAGGAATACCAAGATGCTCATTGAATGATAAAAACCCCTTTTTTACTTATTTTACTTATATGACACGACTCCAGATTTCGTTTCAATTTCAATCAATGAGCATCTTGAATTTCATAGAAATTGGACGTAATATAGTCTTTACTTAAAGGCCAGCCTATCCAACTTTCAGGCATGAAGATACGTTTAAGGCAAGGATAATTCTTATAAGAAATTACCAATATATCATAAGATTTCCGTTCCTGAAAATAAGCACTTCTTCAAATCCATAAAACTGACGGGGTTTGAGGATTACTCCTGAGAGCAAATACTTTTATGCATACCTCTTCTGGTTTATCTATACCATAACGTATTTTCGTAAGGTGATACACACTAGCTAAAAATACGCCTGGTATCATAGGCACACTGGGAGCGTAAATAATTGTAACCATATACATATGAAATGACAGCAATGGAATTACAATCCTCGGGAATTAAAGATCTATGAATTAACTAATGATTGACTAGCCAATCAGATAAATGAACCTGCATCTTCTTCATCTCTCCCACATTTCTCTTTGTATGAATATTTAACATTGACCAATGAAATTTTTAATGAGAGTAATCCTTGATCGTAATTTCCAGTATGAGTACTGTATCGAAGGTAAAACTTGTGATTAGTAGTAAAACATCGATTTTCCTGTTGATATACAGTTCTATATCTTGTCACCAACCCATAATGATCAAAGTCGAATCGCGAGCCTATTAATGAAGAAAATTCAATGAAAAAACAACTGGTACCATAGATAAGCGGCCATAAACTGTAAAATATTGACCAATTCGATAGATCATTCGATGTAGTTGAAATAATTAAATTGGGGTTATTTGATTAAGTAATGAAAACTCAACCAAATTAAGAAATGTTTCAATGTCATCCTTTCAATTATCTTTCTATATGTGATGTGTAATATAGAATGCTCTTATACTTAGTTCTTTTTCTTTTTAAATTGAATTTCTTCTTTACTTTTACTATATTACTATTACTATATTAATATACTATTACTATAGTCTATTACTATAATTAGTATCTATAATTATTTTAAGTTAATAGAAAAGTTAATATAAGATAGGGAATTCTTTACTTTCACTTTATATTTTTTATATTTATAAGATATAAGATCAATATGAAATAGAAAATATATATATAAGATTCTATAAGATAATAAGTATAAACTAAGTATAAGAGTATAAGAATAAGTAGAATAGAAAAGAAAAAGATGAGAAAGAACATATGTAATTTCTTCATGAAAGTGGATGAAGAGAGATGGGTATTTGATCCGAGATTTGACAAATACCAATTAGGTCCGTTGGAATGAATTCTTGTGTTTATTTTATTGTTTCTACTACTACTTAAAATTCTATACAAAACAAAAATGGAATGTATTAGGGCTATACGGACTCGAACCGTAGACCTTCTCGGTAAAACAGAGAAAACTTATTATTATCGAAATGATTCGAACTGTTTCAAAGACCCAACATGCATTTTGTTGCATTGGGCTCTTTCATCAACTGATGTAAAGATCAGTTAGTCCACCATAGTTTTCTTTAGAGGAAGATAAGAAGATATTGAGATGGCTCCATGTGCTCTGATTCATTATTTGTATCCTGATCTAGGAGCAATACCAAAGTGTTTCAAAGAAGGGTGACCTTTATTTAGGTCTGCCTTCGGCCTAGATCAACCTAAATTAAATGCAGTCTCTATCGCTCCGCTGCAAGAGTAAAATATGAGACTTCATACACCTCAAAGCTCATAGGACGAAAAGAGGTTCTTTTGAGATCCTTATACTCATTATGCCTGGCATTGAATGGGCTAAGCATTTACCTTATAATGGCAGGTTATATTTGATTTAGCACCGGAATTCGCACTTGAACCGGATCAAACCAAATTTGTCAGGCTATTTTTCTCTTGTTCTCTCGAATCTACGGAGTAAGACATCGACTTCTCAAAAAGATCAATTATGGTCATTGCATAATGAGCTCCTTTGAAAAACATTGGCGCACGTGTAAACGAGGTGCTCTACCTAACTGAGCTATAGCCCTTGTCATAACCATTTTAATATAGAGACAATTTCTTGTCAAGAAGGGTATCCCATAATCTCACATGATAACTCTCAGATCTGTTTATGTTTACTGGTAAAAGATTCATATTGCTTAGAAAACATATTTTACCTATAATCCATCGAAGTGATGGAGACCCTTTTTGTGGTGATAAATGACCTACTTAACCCAGTGGTTAGAGTATTGCTTTCATACGGCAGGAGTCATTGGTTCAAATCCAATAGTAGGTAGAACTTATTAGATACCGGATTCCATGGTATCTAATAAGTTTTTCTACTCATCCTCTTTTTTTCGTTCTGTTATATCATCAGATTAATCAAATTAGACTTCATTGTGGTCAATTTGTGGAATCAAGATGTAGTGTGTAGTATATAATAAATAAATCTTTTTATTTTGATTGAATGTATTGACTACTAAGAGGAAATTACTTTGACAGCTTCTACTCGTGTCCTAGCTCGTCTGAGAGCTAGATTTGCCTCAATTGCTTGTCTCTTACCCTCAGCTTTACTCAAGTTAGCTTCAGCTATTTCAAGAGTTTGTTGAGCTTCTTGTGGATCAATGTCAGTACTAATTTCCGCACCATTTCCTAAAATGGTGATCTCATTATTACTTATTCTAGCAAAACCGCCCATAAGAGCTACCGTTAACCATCGATCTTTTATCCGTATTCTCAAAAGACCTATATCTACAGCCGTGGCAATGGGGGCATGATTTGGTAATACCCCAATTTGTCCACTATTAGTAGATAAAATAATCTCTTTCACTTCAGAATCCCAAATCATTCGATTTGGAGTCAGTACACAAAGATTTAAGGTCATTTCTTCAATTTGCTCTCCTCTTCTAAGTTCATAGCTTTCGCGGTAGCTTCATCGATGTTACCCACCAAATAAAAGGCCTGCTCGGGAAGACCATCTAATTCTCCGGAAAGGATGAATTGAAACCCCCGAATTGTTTCTGCTAGACCAACATATTTCCCTGGAGAACCAGTAAAGACTTCTGCCACAAAGAAGGGTT